TTCATAATAATTAAATAAATCTGTTCGTTCTGAAAACAAAAAATTAAGAGCCTTGAGCCAATAAAAACTGAGAAAATTGACTCTAAAATAAATTAAAAAATGAAATTAAAAATTTCAGGTAAGAGCTCCATTGTAGAATTCGGGCCTAATGATTAATCAAGAGGCGATGGGAACGACGGAACCCATGAATATAGAGGATTCAATTGAAAAATAAATCTTAGTAATTCATTGGACAGGATGGCGGAATAAACCATAAACTTTATTATCTATTCTGATTTTTATTCTGAGACCTCGTGGGATAAACATTAAACTTAAATAGATATTGAAAGAGTAAATATTCGCCGGCGAATTTTTTTTTTTTCAAATAAAAAAAGTAATAAAAAACGAAAAAGATAAAAGAAAAAAAAGGATTTTGTTAAAATACTCTAACTCTAACAAAAACGATATTCGAAATAATGATATTACGTTATTTTTAAATAAATATAAATAGAATTCATCTTGGATTCCATTTTGAAAAAGACATACACAAATTTAGAAAAGATCAGATGAAATGTCAAAAAAGACCATGATTAATAGGATTAATCATTAACTACATCTATATATTAATACAAATACAAGCTTTTTTAGTACTTTTATTCGCGAGGAGCTGGATGAGAAGAAACTCTCACGTTCAGTTCTGTAGTAGAGATGGGATTTCTAATTTAGAAAAAAACCATCAACTATAACCCAAAAAGAACCAGATTTCGTAAACAACATCGAGGAAGACTAAAAGGAATATCTTCTCGTGGGAATCGTATTTGTTTTGGCAGATATGCTCTTCAAACACTTGAACCCGCTTGGATCACATCTAGACAAATAGAAGCAGGGCGACGAGCAATGTCACGAAATGTACGACGTGGGGGAAAAATTTGGGTACGTATATTTCCAGACAAACCAGTTACAGTAAGACCGGCGGAAACGCGTATGGGTTCTGGGAAAGGATCCCCGGAGTATTGGGTAGCTGTGGTTAAACCAGGTAAAATCCTTTATGAAATGGGTGGTGTACCCGAAAATATAGCCAGAAAAGCTATTTCAATAGCGGCATCAAAAATGCCTATAAAAACCCAATTCATTATTTCTGAATAGGAATATAGAATGAAAAAGCTAAATAACATTTAAGGAAAAAAAAGATTATCGGTTTTATTTTTTTGACAAACAATATTTTTTTACTTCGTCCTTTGTATTAAAAGAAGAGATACAAAAAAATGATATGATTCAACCACAAACCTATTTGAATGTAGCAGACAACAGTGGGGCTCGAGAATTGATGTGTATTCGAATAATAGGAGCTAGTAATCGCCGATATGCTCATATTGGTGACGTTATTGTTGCTGTAATCAAGGAAGCAATACCGAATACTCCTCTAGAAAGATCAGAAGTGATCAGAGCAGTAATTGTACGTACTTGTAAAGAACTCAAACGTAACAATGGGACGATAATACGATATGATGACAACGCCGCAGTTGTCATTGATCAAGAAGGGAATCCAAAAGGAACTCGAGTTTTTGGGGCGATCCCACGGGAATTGAGACAATTAAACTTTACTAAAATAGTTTCATTAGCTCCTGAGGTCTTATAAGACCTAAATATCAATAGTTAGTATAGGATTTAAAAAATGGTATTGAAATAAAATTAATTAATAGATTGTGTATCACGCATATACCCTTAATAAAAAAATATTAATAATTTAATTCATATATTAATATATAAATATATAATTCGTCTATATCTATATATAAATAAAAGAAAAAGAACATGTTGATTATATCAAAATTATAGAACAATAAGGAATTTTAACTTATCATGGGGAAAGACACTATTGCTGATATAATAACCTCTATACGAAATGCTGACATGAATAGAAAAGGAACAGTTCGGATAGGGTCGACTAACATCACCGAAAGCATTGTTAAAATACTTTTACGGGAGGGTTTTATCGAAAACGTAAGGAAACATCGTGAAAACAATCAATATTTTTTGATTTTAACCCTAAAACATAGACGAAATAAGAAAGAATCCTATAAAACTATTTTAAATTTAAAGCGAATAAGTCGACCGGGTCTACGAATCTATTCTAACTCTCAACGAATTCCACGAATTTTAGGCGGAATAGGAATTGTAATCCTTTCGACTTCTCAAGGTATAATGACAGACCGAGAAGCTAGACTAAAAAGAATCGGTGGAGAAATTTTGTGTTATATATGGTAATCCTTCTAATATAAAAATTGGATATCCGGAATTTACCATTTGTGAAAAAAGGGGGTTGTGTAATACCACCCCTGCTAAAAATAAAAATTTTAGCAAGTTCTTAAGTATAAGTTAATCAGGGGACAGCCGCTTTCTAGACTCCATAACAAGGATTCAAAAGAGTAAGTGGTTTTTTCAATTTCAACATTCCTTTCACGAAGATACAATTAAAGATTCAAAAATATCAAGAAACCTTTCTTTCGTCCAACAAAAC